CAAAAAGTATAAAAAGAAGCTTCTAAAAAATTACAAGATATGATCTATCTGAATCTAAAGTCTCAATTCCAACAAGTAAAAAAGGGGGGAATTTCCTTATTTCGAAATGGTTGATTATGAGATATTTCGATTTGTTTCTGATTTTTTATTGAATTGAGTTGTGTATATTTCGATACATATAAAAGATCCCCAAAAGAGTTTTATTTTATACTTGTTGCATATATGTCTGCTTTGACTCGAATGAATGTTCTGAAGAAACCTCAATTAAGTTATGTTATATAAAAAGAGGATTCTTGCGTTTTTACCCTCCTGCTGAGAAAGCATTGATTTCTTGGCTCATTTCTTAAAATACTTCAATTGGTACACGCAAGAAATAGGCCAATTCAGCAGCTTTTTGTTCCATTTCCCGTGGAGTAAAATTCTCATCAGTACGAGTCAATGGAATGGCTCCCTGGCCTCTGATATCCATATAAAGGACACGACGAGCATAAATACCCTCTTTAACTTCTATTCTGACGGACTGAATATCTTTTATAAGAAATCGGAGGAAGACCCGACGATTTTTTCCAGGAAATCCCCACCGAAAGATACACACTATTCCGTCTTTTCTATCAAATCGATCATAACCACTACCTACATTCCACGAAATTGTGCACCACAAATAGGAGCTAATAAAAAGACCCGCGATCCCATAGAAAGACATCACAATTCCTTGTGGAAAAAAAACTATTTCCTGAGACGGAAATAAAGATATCAAATTTCTACCAAGATAACTGGAGGTTCCAACCAACAAGAATCCTAATGAACCTAAAAAAAGGATAACAGCCCAGCAGAAATTACTTGTTTTTCGAGCCCCCGTTATAGGTTCTATCCATATATGTTCTGATCGACAACTCATACTTGATCCGGTTGCGTTTTTTGGAATTGAGAGAATACCCCAAATGAATTTGACTTTAGTCCTTTTGTTTCCGAAGTAACTCGCATCAACTAGCACTAGTTTGATGTGAACCTTTAGGAGTAATTCATTAAATTGGTTAGATCTAAACTAATAACATACCCCTCGTATGATCTCACTAAAGATAGCCACATACATATAGATAGACCAACTTTACAGTTCAGCCATCCGTCAATTCGGGTCTATTTGAAAATAGCTAGAATACATTTACCCCTAATACCATTTTCTGCAGACATAAGAGTTTTTCGGCGGAAGCCGCTTATACCATATTTTGCTAAATGGATATCTGTGTTATGATACAAGCGTCAGTTTTGAAAAAAAAAAATAGATGAGATTTTGTCCCATCGGCTCTAAACAATCTTGTTTTTTTGAACATGAAGAAATAAAGAAGCCATTGCGATTGCCGGAAAGACTAGGCCTACTAAAGGCACCAAAACAGAGGAAAAGTTAAGAGTTGTCATAGAATGGGTACCTCGATTTACTATTTGTACCTTTTATTATTATTTATATTTTATATTTATTATTTATAATATAAAGATATCTTATTATATATAAAGATATCTTATTATAATTTGATAATTAGAAATTGGAATTATTATTACTTAATATCTATTAAGTATAGATCTAATTTCTACATGAAAGATTTGAAAGGATATGGATGAGATATTATTATTATTCTTTTCTTCATTTTTTGCTCTTGTCTTCGAATTTCATTTACTAAGCAAAAAGTTTCTTAAAAATTAATTATATTCTTAAAAATTAATTATATTTATATTGAAGGGTTTGTTAGAATCCCATCTAGCAGGAGCAGGGATTCTTAGTCAAACAAAATAGGATTATCGTAAGATATAGAAAGATAAAAAATTCTATATTTTGTAGATTTTAATTATATATGACGAGAAGAGGATATTTTTTTTATTTGCCTAATTTCACGAAAAAAAGAATTTCATCTTTTATCTTGTTGATAGAGGCGTCTTGATCAATAATCAGGAATATAGAAAAAGGGGCGGATTTTCTGTGACTTTTGATTCTTTATACGATTAGATCTTATGTCAACAAAGAAAACCCCATTCGTCTAATTTTGACTTGGATTCTGATAAACTAATTACTTGTTTGCTCAAAATAATAGAACTTAATGTTCTAATTTTGATTCAAAGGAAAGAAAGTATGGAGTTGAAATAACTCACTCAGAACGCTTTTTAAAGGATTACGTGGTACGATTAGATCGAATAAGCCCTTCTGGAATAAATACTCAGCCGCTTGTGAACCTTCGGGTACTGTTTTATTCAATGTTTGTTCAATTACTCTTTTACCCGCAAACGCAATGTAGGCATTGGGTTCGGCAATAATGATATCCCCCAACATACCAAAACTAGCTGTCACCCCACCGGTAGTAGGAGATGTAAGGATTGGTACATAGAATAACTTTTTATTTGATTGATAATCATATAAAGCAGAAGATATTTTAGCCATTTGCATCAAGCTCAAACTTCCTTCTTGCATGCGTGCCCCTCCGGAAGCACACACTATAATAAGAGGTAGAAA